TGAAATTAGTTAACAAGGTCTTGCATCTTTCTATATCTCCCGAAAATCATACCCCACTAAGAATCCTTTTTGGGGGTTCAATTATTATAACGAATTCTCTATAAATTTGTAAGAAACCCTTTCTTTAGTAAATTTTATTAAATTTATAAGATAAGAACAAGATAATAAGATGAATAATATAAAGGGTGGATTATCATACATATATTTCATGTAGAAACATGTAGAAAGATGAATAGGTCCATTTATTTACATATTTATTGTATTTTATTAATAAATATATATTTATTAAAACATATACTTATATATTCACTATTAAGTATATATATACTCACTTAGGTATACTTAGTATAATATAACAATTATATATGAATTATAAGATATCTTTATAACAATATAAGGATAAGGTTAAAATATTAATATAAAACGATAACAATAAATAACAGGTACAAATATTAAATCGAGGTACCCATTCTATGATAACTCTCAACAGCTTCCCCTCAATTTTTGTGCCTTTAGTGGGCTTAGTATTTCCGGCACTTGCAATGGCTTCTTTATTTCTTTATGTTCAAAAAAACAAAATTTTTTAGATACGCTAAGGACAAATCTTATCCATTTTTTTTTTCAAGACTTACTTGGATCATAACACGGCTATATATTTAGTAGAATATGGTATAACATGTGACTTCCTTTGGGCATAAGCTTTTATGTATGTGTAAATATTATATATGGGTAAATGAATTATAACTATTTTCAAATAGATCGGAATCGGGGGAATTTATGAAATGGAAATCTATATGTATTAGGAAATCATATGGTAAATCATATGAAAGGGATGTTATTATTTTAGTTTGGATCTAAGAAATTCGATGAATTACCCCTCAAGGTTCACATCATAATAGTGCTGGTTGATGAGAGTTACTTCGGCAACAAAAAAAAGTAAAAAAAAAAATTATTTTTGTTATTCTACCAATTCCAATAAAATGCAACTAGGTCTAGGTATAGTATGAGTTGGCGATCAGAACGTATATGGATAGAACTTATCGCGGGGTCCCGAAAAACAAGTAATTTCTGCTGGGCCTTTATTCTTTTTTTAGGTTCATTAGGGTTTTTATTGGTTGGAACGTCCAGTTATTTTGGTAGGAATTTTATATCTTTATTTCCTTCTCAGCAAATAATTTTTTTTCCACAAGGGATCGTGATGTCTTTTTATGGGATCGCGGGTCTTTTTATTAGTTCCTATTTGTGGTGCACAATTTCGTGGAATGTGGGTAGTGGTTATGATCGATTCGATATAAAAGAGGGCGTAGTGTGTATTTTTCGTTGGGGATTCCCTGGAAAAAATCGTCGCATATTCCTCCGATTTCTTATGAAAGACATTCAGTCCATCAGAATCGAAATTAAAGAGGGTATTTATGCCCGTCGTGTCCTTTATATGGAAATCAAAGGACAGGGGGCCATTCCCTTGACTCGTACTGATGAGAATTTGACTCCACGAGAAATTGAGCAAAAAGCTGCTGAATTGGCCTATTTCTTGCGTGTACCAATTGAAGTATTTTGAAAAAAGAAAAAGGAACTGAAGAATGAATACTTTTCAAGAGAGAAAAAAGTAAAGAATCCTCTTTTTTTTTTTTTTTTATATAGCATAACTTAACTCTTAACTTAAGTTTCGTCAGAATGCTTATTCGAGCCAAAGCAAACGTATACGAAACAATTCTAAAACTAAAATTTTTGTGTCCACAATTATTTTATACGTATGTAAATTCATTTAACTCAATTCAGTAACAAAAAAAGTAACAAATTTAAATAATAGATTCATCATATATCAAAACAAAATATTTCATAATCATAATAAAGTAAAGTATTTTTTTTTTTGAAATATTTAAAATTTTGATAAAACGGGAGTTCTTTCGTCTTGAAATCTGACTACTATTAATTTGAAGTGGGTTTTTTCTTATTCTATTTCTGTATTCTTTCTAAATTCAAGGACTAAAATACTGAATCATAAAAAAAAAACCGGAAATAGATTCATGGGCTCGATGACTTGTAATAGAATTTATGCTTGATAGAAATATCAGCATCGTATAGAGTCGACGAATGGGGTGCGTTCATTAAAAATAAAAAAATTCACAGACGAAAAAATGGTAAAAAAGAAAGTATTAATTTCCCTTCTATATCTTGGATCTATAGTATTTTTGCCTTGGTGTATCTCTTTCTCATTTAATAAAAGTATGGAATCTTGGGTTACTAATTGGTGGAATACTAGGAAATCCGAAATTTTTTTAAATGATATTCAAGAAAAGAGTATTCTAAAAAAATTCATAGACTTAGAGGAACTCCTACGTTTGGACGAAATGATAAAGGAATACCCGGAAACACATTTACAAAAGCCTCACATCGAAATCTACAAAGAAACGATCCAATTGATCAAGATGCACAACGAGGATCGCATCCATACAATTTTACACTTCTCGACAAATATAATCTGTTTCGTTATTCTAAG